AAATTAAATTATTCATAGCACTCCAGTGACTAATAAACAAAGACCCCCTAAAATATTAATTAAGAGCCCAAAATTAGCGACTAGAATAAATCCCTTCTCGTTTGTCTTAATAATATTTATTTGATTTCCCTTTAAAAATATTAAAAACAGAGAAAAAAATAAACTTAAGTAATAAAATAACCTTATTAGAGAACCCAGGATTAATAGAAAAATAAAAATAGAAAGAGAAGACTGAACCCCCGTTGAAATTACAAGTCACTTTGAAATAAAACCTAGTAAAGGAGGAAGTCCACCTAGAGAAAGAAGTATTATAATAACTAAAAAGACAGGATAGCTAAAAAAAGCGACTTTAGCTAAAGTTTTAGAATAGCTTAGGTCTCTTAGTCATAAGGCTAAGAAAAGACATAAAGAAATCAAAACATAAGCCCCAAAGTAAAAAGCCATAGCTCAGCTTCTGTGAAGTCCTGCATATAGAATTCAACCAAGATGACCAATAGAAGAGTAAGCCAGTAAAGCCCGAATTTGGGTTTGATTTATCCCTCCCACGCCTCCGAGTAAGCTGGATCCCCTAGCGATTAGACAGAATGTTAAAAATAACCAACTTATAAAACTCACTTCAAATAAAGAAACTATTAGAAAGAGAGGCGCAACTTTTTGCCAAGTTGCTAAAAGAAGACAAGACAATCAGGGAAGTCCTGCCATTACCCTAGGAAATCAAAAATGAAAAGGAAAAACACCTATTTTTAGAGCTAATCCCGCTCTAATGAGTATCAATCTGAGAAAGGATCACTGAGTTATAAAATTTAAATTTTCTCAAGAAAAAGAAAGTCTATACGTACCCAAGCTACCAAATAATAACAAACTAGATCCTAGAGCTTGAATTACGAAGTATTTTACAGCAGATTCACTCTCCGATATACTTTTTTGATATACTAATAGAGGTAAAACTCCAATTAGATTAATTTCTAAGCCAGCTCAAATCCCTAATCAATGAGAAGAAGAAATAGAAAATAGAGTTCCAAAAATAGCAACTATGAAAAACATATAATTAAAAGGAAGGCTAGAAAACATAAGAAAAAGGATGAGATTGAATCACCCAAAGCAAAGTTAGCAGCCCTGCTTTACTCCAAGTTTTTTCTTTTTATTGTGCTCAGTCTAATGATCCTTCATTTCATTCATGAAACAAACCTACAATTAAAATAACCAAGAATAAAAAAGCCCCTATTACCAGTTCGACTGTAAAGGCTCTAAGAAATCTTATTAGAATAGGAAAAAGCAGAACAATCTCTACATCAAAAATCAAAAAGATAATTGCTAACAAAAAAAAGCGAAGAGAAAAAGGAAGCCGTGCTGATTTAACAGGATCAAATCCACATTCGAAAGGGGATTCTTTTTCTCGATCTCTAAGAGCTCGCTTAGATAAAATTAAGCCCAGCAATATTACAACTAAAGATAAAATTAAAGCAATCATTCTTCTTATTAATGTTCCTAACATATTTATTTAGTACTAAAGGTTATATAACCATATATTAATCAACATCAATGATTTCCGTTCATCCGGCGTAGTACTAGTTTTATTCCCTAAATGAGTAAAATACTTACAATCTCCTAATTAACAGCTAGGCGCCTCTATCTTTGGCTTTCATTTATATAAACATCATGATGGCATTAACATAGAGAAGGACTTACACCTCCAATCTACGGGCCGAAACCGAATGTAAATTTCTCACTTTCTATGCCATTGTGATACCATGATGACCTTAAAGTTATAAAAACTTATTTTCTGAATGCAAATCAGATCTTTTATTTTAAAGTATAAAGTCTTTTCTTAGAGGCATATTTGAAACTTTGCCGTTTTTAGATTAAAAGTCTAACACTTATAATTCTCAGTCATCTAAGATTACTTTGTACCTAATAAAGATTTCAGTTCATGAGTCCTTAGGATCCTCATCAATAAATAGAAAGATACAAAAAAAGTCAAACTACATCAACAAAATGCCAGTATCATGCAGCTGCCTCAAAGCCAAAGTGATGCCCAGTGGAAAAATGCTGAAGTACCGTTCGAGTTAAACAAACAAGTAGAAACCTAGTTCCAATTAATACATGTAATCCATGAAATCCTGTAGCGACAAAAAAAGTTGAACCATAAGCTCCGTCTGCAATTGTAAAAGTAGCTTCATAGTACTCCATACCTTGTAAAAAGGTGAAATAGGCCCCTAAAAGAACTGTTATCCCTAAACCTTGGATGGCTCCTAATCGGTCTCCCTCCATTAAGCTATGGTGTGCCCAAGTAACGGTAACACCAGAGGCCAATAGTACACCAGTATTTAATAAGGGTACTTCAAAGGGGTTTAAAGGAGTAATTCCTGCTGGAGGTCAACAAGAACCAAGTTCTAACCTCGGAGCTAATCTACTATGAAAGTAAGCTCAAAAGAAAGCAAAGAAAAATAAGATTTCGGAAACAATAAACAAAATTATCCCTCAACGGAGTCCTTTAGATACACGTATTGTATGAGATCCCTGAAAAGTAGCCTCCCGGATTACATCTCGTCATCATTGCAACATAGTTATTAAGACTAATATAAATCCTAAAATAGCTCCCAATGGTGAGTAACCGTGAAATCATCCAACTAAACCGGATGTTAAAAATAACGCTCCTATTGAACCAGTTAAAGGTCAAGGGCTAAAATCTACTAAATGAAAAGGATTACGCCTCATACTAAAATTTAAATTCGTTATAACAAAATCCACCCTTTATATAAACGCATCTAAAAATAAGTTCTGTGCTATATATATATATATATATATATATATATATATATATATATATATATATATATATATATATATATATATATATRTCTCTTTGTTGCCTAAGCATTAGCTGCTGCTATACCCGTAGCAGAATGATTGATTAAAATCCACCGGTCTTTGTTTGCTTGTCTTTTATTAAGTAGAAAATAGGTAAAGGCATAGAAGAAAGATAAAACTGTATATATTGTTACTTTTCAACCTAGTGGCCTGTAGGGGACAGAGAGTGTGTATAGAGCTAAAAAATTTGGGTGTAAAATTGAAAAGAATACAAATCTAGCATAAGAGCGTATAGTGTTAAAAATCACTTTTTGAACTCAAAATAGTGATTATTTTGAGTTTTTGCTTTTCTGAGCCCCATTTTTGGGATTTTAGTTGATAAATAAGCAAGATAGATTTTCAAAACCAACAGTGTTTTATGTATAATTTTTATAGCTGATGCAAGTGTGTTTTAAGCAGAAATAATAGATGTACCCTAGGACAATGGTTGTCTCCCTAGCGTCTTCAGCGCTATGCTCTTAAAATATAAGCTACTAGAGTATATACAGAAGTTTGTAAAAAGAATAAAAACAAGAAAAAATAAGCTTAAGAAAATAAAGAAATTGAAAGATTTAATCTGAATTTTTGAATTTTGTTTTGATATTGTAGACACTAGGTGGAGGGTTCCTTGACCACCTAAAATTTCTAATCATCCTTGATCTACAGATTTTATTAAGTTGGTGCCTAAGAGCATAGAAAACTTAGTAAGAGGCTGAGAAGATAAGGGAGCAAGAAATCATATTGTTGAAAAAAAGAATTTTGTTTTATTTATCTTCTTTTGTGCGAAATCAGGGTCTCAAAATGAGGCCGCTAAAGCCAGGCCTAAAAGGAGGACAAATATTGTTAGAAACTTATGAGTGTAAGGTAAGATGAAAGAATTTGGATTGAAATCTAAAAAAATCGCTTGGAGGAGAGCTCCTGAAAAAATAGCAGCAAGGGAAAGGATAGTTGTTGATCAGTTAATATAGGGATCTTTCTCAGCTCAAGAGTAAAAAGAAGTTGCTTTTAGGGTGCCTCATAGGGAACAGAGGGACAGACGCAATGAATAAGCTGCTGTTATTCCTGTTGCTAAGAAGATAAGAAAAATTATTAGACTATTAGTAGGGCTTGCTAAAGAAGTTTCTAGAATTAAGTCTTTAGAATAAAATCCTCTTAAAAAGGGAGCTCCACAAAGAGAAAGATTTGCAATATTTATGCAAGTGGTAGTTAGAGGAGCTTGATGAAAAACTATACCTATATATCGAAGATCTTGATTATTTAAACTATTATGAATAATTGCCCCTGCACACAAAAATAATAGAGCTTTAAAAAGAGCATGAGTGTATAAGTGAAACAATGAAAGGGAAACTATACCCAAACCAAGACTTATTATTATTACTCCTAATTGGCTTAGTGTCGATAATGCAATTACTTTCTTTAGATCATTTTCATAATTAGCAGCAATTCCTGCTATTAGTAAAGTAAGAACTGAGATGAATAGAAGTAAGGGTTTAAAAAAGTCACAAGTTCTTAAGAAAGGGAAAAAACGAATAATTAGAAAGATTCCGGCTGTAACCAAAGTTGAAGAGTGCACTAGGGCTGAAACTGGAGTTGGTGCAGCTATAGCAGCGGGAAGCCATGCAGAAAAGGGAATTTGAGCTCTTTTCGTTAATCCTGCTATTATAATAGCAACAGTTACTACGAAAGTCAGATGAAAATCTCATATAAGTGTTACATACCAGTGTCCTTGGAGAACTAAAATACCAATTGAAATCAGGATTATAACGTCACCAATTCGGTTTGCCAAAATGGTCAATATCCCTGCTGCTAAAGATTTTACATTTTGATAATAAACGATTAGAATAAATGACACAATTCCTAGACCATCCCATCCAAGTAGAAGTGCAGGTAGGCTTGGGATAAAAACAAGCAAATTCATAGATAATACGAATAGTATTACTAATCAAATAAAACGTTTTAGAAAGGGATCATGAGACATATACCTGGAAGAAAATAATATAACACAACCAGAAATTAAACAAACTACATTACTAAAACTTAAGCTAATGGCATCAAGAATTAAGGTGAAAGTTATAGTGCAAGATCTCAGAGAGATAATTGTTCATTCAATTAAAAGTGAAGTTTCATTCATCACAAAATAACAAGTAAATGGTAAGAGACAGATAGTGTAGGTCAACAAAAATACTGACCTAATAGAAGAAGATTTTATTTTTAGAAACATGGTTAAGTAAGCCAATAATCTTATCTCCAGGACCACAAACTGGTATTTTTAAATAAACTAACTTAACTTAATCCTAAATTCATATATAAACCAATTCTCTTTTAAGAATTAATAAATTTCCTGGCAGCCAATGAAGAAACAGAAGAGTGAGCCCTGGAGCTTTAAAACTGGAAAAAGCATTAATATTAAGAGAACTGTCACCATGCTGTGTACAAGTAAATAAGTATATTCTATATATAGCAGCAAGAAAGCTTATAAGGCCTAAGGAAATTATGTAGTATCCTGAACTAAAAATAGTACAAGGAAAAATTATAATTTCTCCTAATAGATTAATTCTAGGGGGAGCTGCTATATTTATTGCACAGAATAAGAACCATCATATAGAAAGAGATGGAAGAAACATAAGTATTCCTTTTCTTAGTAATAAGCTTCGAGAATGAGTTTTTTCATAAGTAAAATTTGCCAAAGCAAATAATGCAGAGGAACAAAAAGCATGTGAAATTATAAGTACTAATGCTCCGCTTCATCCCCAGGAACAATTTGACAGCACTCCTGCTAGTATCAAGGATATATGTCCCACGGAAGAATAAGCAATTAGAGCTTTTAAATCAGTTTGGCGAAAACAAATAATTCTGGTTAGCACACCTCCCCATAGAGCAAGTGAAAAAATTAAAAAAGAAGATTGAGATCTATGAAAATTAAAATACTGATAAACACGAAGAATTCCGTATCCTCCGAGTTTTAGCAAGATTGCGGCTAAAATTATCGAACCAGCCACTGGAGCTTCTACATGGGCTTTAGGCAGCCATAAGTGGACTGTAAATATAGGTAACTTGACTAAGAAAGCTATAAAAACCAGTAAATAAAAGAAGTTAGATGTTCATTTTAGATCTAAATTAATCATACTCTCACGTAAAGAAGAAAGTAATATTATATTAGAAGAAGAAAGGGTATAAAGAGAAGCTATAATAACAAATAATAATGGTAATGAAGCTCCTACGGTATAAATTATTATATATATTCCTGCTTGTAGTCGTTCTGGTTGATATCCTCATCCCAAAATTAAAAGGAGAGTTGGAATTAAAGATGCTTCGAAAAAAAAATAGAAATGTATAATTCTTCTTAGGCAAAAAGCAAGTACCAGAATTAAATTTAACCTTAGTACTAATCACGAAAACAGTTTTTGGCTATTGTCAGCGATCTTAACTCTTCTTTGTCTAGCTATTATCATTATTAAGGAAATTCAAAAAGTCAAGGCTACTAAAATGCTAGATATTGTATCTATACTTATGTATAAATTAAGTCTTTCATAGCTTCACAATGGACTGAAAAGGTGAAATAGAGAAAACAAACTGATAATTGCCAAAGTTCAAACTTTGAAGTACCATCCTAGATAGTTATTAGGTAAAAAAAAGACAAAAATATTAGAGATAATTAGTCCTAGCATTTTTGGGAAGAAAATCTGTATACGTAATCATTTCCTTGCACTCGAATTATAGAAACAAGGATAGCTAATCCTAACCTCGCTTCACAAGCACCAAGCGTAATTAAAATTAAAGATCTTTGTCCTCTAAAAGAAATATTATTAGATAAAGCAAATATCATTATAAATAAGTTTATTGTACCTGCTTCTAAGCTTAAAAGAACTCTTAATAAATGCTTGTATTGAAGCGAAAGAGCTAGTAAAGCTATCATAAAACCTAGTATACCAATTAATGTTAAATAAAATGTTCTCATATCTTTAAGCAATAATAGCTCAAGCTAGAGCATTGGTCTTGTAAATCAAAGGTTGAATACTACAAATTCTTATTGCTATTACAATTAGGCCATTAAGTGAATCGAACACTTTATATTTGTTTTCAAGACAAATGTCCCTCCAAGGGCAAGGGCCAATGTTTTTGATTTAATAGTCTAAAATTTTATCTCACATTAGCTGGGCTAAAGGTCTAAAAATAAAATATAGAAAGTAAAGAAGAGTAAAAACCTGACCAATTTGCTCATAAGGGGCTTCTACTGGGCATCTACCAATCCAAGTTAGAATTAAAAAAATGCCAATTAGTGATCAAAATAGAATCTGGTTTAATGGGTAGAAAGCTAAGGAACGAAATTTTCCTGTATGAGTGAAAGGAAGGATAAATAGAATGGCAATTGATGCTACTAAGCCAATAACTCCCCCTAATTTGTTAGGAATAGAACGTAAAATTGCATAGGCAAACAGAAAATATCACTCAGGTTGAATATGCACAGGTGTTACAAGAGGATTAGCAGGAATAAAGTTTTCAGGATCTGTTAATAACTGAGGTGAAAACAAAACAAGCAAAGAAAGAAGAAATAATATAATTACAAAACCTACAAGATCTTTAAAACTATAATAGGAATGAAATGGAACTTTTTCTCCATCACTATTTAATCCCAAGGGATTATTAGATCCTGTTTCGTGTAGAAAGAGTAAATGAAGTATTGTCAACCCTGCAATAGCGAATGGAAGCAAAAAATGTAAAGCAAAGAAACGTGTTAAGGTTGCATTGTCTACAGCAAACCCTCCTCATACTCATTCTACTAATATTTTTCCTACATAAGGGACCGCGGATAATAAATTAGTAATTACTGTGGCTCCTCAAAAGGACATTTGTCCTCAAGGAAGGACATAGCCTAAAAATGCTGTTCCCATTGTTAAAAATAATAAAATTACTCCTACATTTCATGTATGTTGAGCTATATAGGAACCGTAATATATTCCTCGTGCAATATGAAAATAAATACAAATAAAAAACCAGGAACCCCCATTAGCATGAATTGAACGTAAGAGTCATCCATAACTTACATCTCGAGTAATGTGTACTACAGAACTAAAAGCTAAGTCTACATGAGCTGTATAATGTATAGCCAAAAATAACCCTGTTACAATTTGGATTCCTAAACAAAGTCCTAATAAGGAACCAAAATTTCATCAAATAGATAAATTAGAAGGAGCAGGCAAATCAATTAAAGCTCCATTAACAATTTTTAAAATAGGGTGAGTTTTTCGAATAGGTCTACGCATGCGTTATCTATTTTTTATAAAAGGGCGTAAAGATGAATGTTGGTAGTAAGAAATCTTAATTACCGCTACTAAATTAATCAACAAAATTGTTCCTAATCCAACTAGAATTGAAATACTTCTTGGTCTTACCAACTCGATTCCATGCCTTTTTAGATTTTTATTTCTAGAAAAGTTTCTATAATATATAGTTTCTCTATAGTCTGTGAAAGGGTAAAAATATAGGATGCAGGAAAAGATAAAGACTATAATAAAAAAAAAGACTAAAGTAAAAGCCCCTCCAAAGAGAACATTAGGAGAAAGAGCAGCAACATAAGCAAATATAACAAGCAATCCTCCTACATAAATTAAGAATAAAATATAAGCATACCAAGCAGACAATAAAGTAGCCCTTAATATGCATATTAAAAGTGTTGAAATCATAATTGCCAATCCTAGGCTTAATGGTTGTGCTATTAAAGGGAACATTAAGGTTCTTGATAAAGCAAAAGCTAAAATAATAATGGCTGTCATTTCAAAGTGTAGGATTATACTACCTAATCTTTAGCTTCCAATGCTAATATTTTGTTAAACTACAACTTTGTAAAAATACAATAAGTAACTTAGTACTAATATTATAAGCAAAAATGATAAGGCAACAGGAAGAAATCCTTTTCACGTAAGTCTTATTAACAAGTCATAACGAAACCGAGGATAACTTCCTCGAACTCAAATGAAAGCAAAAGCAAAAAATAAAACCTTAATTATAAATATAAAATCTCTACTAAAGAAGACTATTGATCTCCCCCCAAAAAAAATTACGGAGGAAAATAATCTTATAACTAAGATATTTGCATATTCAGCAAGAAAAATGAGTGCGAACCCAGCTCTACCATATTCGATGTTAAACCCAGAAACCAACTCCGATTCCCCTTCAGCAAAATCAAATGGAGCACGATTTGTTTCTGCTACACAAGTTACAAGTCAAATTAAAGCCACAGGAATTATAATAAAAGCGAGTCAAAGATTACTCTGCCCTTCCTGAACTTCAATAAAACTAAAGGTACCAATTAAAAAGAGAGGAAATAGCAAAACTAAAGCTATTCTTACTTCGTAAGAAATAGTTTGAGCAATTGCTCGGAGACTCCCAAGCAAAGCATATTTTGAGTTAGAAGATCATCCTGCTAATAAAGTTCCATATACATTTAGTCCCGATACACAAAGAAAAAATAAGATTCCCGATTTAAAATAACCAAGCGAATAAATTCTTGGATAAAGTTGTCATAATAACAAAGCTAAGAAAAATCTAAATATAGGAGCAATAAAATATGGCAAACGATTTGCTATCGAAGGCTTAGCGATTTCTTTAGCTAATAACTTAAAGGCATCTGCTAATGGTTGTGGCAGCCCAGCAAATCCTACTTTGTTTGGTCCTTTACGAATTTGTATATAGCTTAACCCCTTTCGTTCTAAGAGAGTAAAAAAAGCGACTGCGAGTAAAATACAGATATAAGTGAATAAAGAAGAAATTAACACATAAGCCATTATAAAGAAAAGAGGTATTGTCTTTATATTTAGGTTCTAAACCTAATGCACTTTTCTGCCATCTTTATTAACACTTATATAAAGAAAAGAATTAATAGTTCTTTATATTTAGGGCTTAAACCTAATGCACTTTTCTGCCATCTTTATTTTATTAATTAAGTCTATAACTATTATTTGAACATTTATTTATAAACAAATTATACTCTATCAAGTGTATGCAAACATTGCTCTAAGCAGGTCCTTTCGTACTGAGCTTAGATAACAATAATTAAAGATAGAAACTGACCTGGCTCACGCCGGTCTGAACTCAGATCATGTAGAATTTTAATGGTCGAACAGACCAACCCTTGAAGACTTCTGCATCTTCTGGATATTCTAGTCCAACATCGAGGTCACAAACCCTTTTTTCGATATGGGCTCTCAAAAAGGATTATGCTGTTATCCCTACGGTAACTAATTCTTTTAATCGAAACAATCGGATCAAAACCTATAAGTTAAGAATATTTAGGAAGCTTTAGTTGTTCCTTAGTCGCCCCAACCAAAATTTTAAGTGGAAAAGAATACTAAACATAGTTTCTAATAAATTCCACTTAGTTTTTTTAAGCTCGATAGGGTCTTCTTGTCTATTAATTTAATTCAAGATTCTTCACTTGAACATTAAGTTCTAGAAATTTTTGTAGAGACAGTGCTGCTCTTGTCAAACCATTCATACTAGCCCTTAATTATAGGGCAAATGATTATGCTACCTTTGCACGGTCAGAGTACCGCGGCCGTTAAAATATTTTCACCGGGCAGGTCCGACTCCTCATAGTAAAAAAACAAAGAGCCATGTTTTTGATAAACAGGCAGAGCAACTAATTTTGCCGAGTTCCTTTACAAAATTTCAATTTAAAATATTGTATTAAATTTTAGTTTTAAATGAACTAAAATATAATATTCTTTAAGATACTCATCTTAGCATTAAAAAAACTCTTTATAATTTATGAGTTCTTTTCCATTTAATTCTTATAATATCAATCTTTTCTTTTTATTCGGTATACTTTATAACAAGTTTTATATTTTAGCTAATTTCAAGCCTAAGTTTAAAAAAAGAATGAATTATATAATTATGTTTACTCTTGAGCTTATCCTCAAAAGCTTCAGATATACTTAACCAGTATTAAAAAATTTTAAAACTGAGCACGCATAACCAGCACTTCTGTGCCTTTATGGAAAAACTAGCTATCTTCTAATGCGAATAAAATATCATTTCTATTTTTGGTTTTAAGAAAAATTTTGCCACAGTTATTCTTATACCTACTAAAATAGGAACCAAAAATCGCTCATTAGAATTCGAGACACTTATATCCTAAGATAAAAATCTAGCTAAGCCATGATACAAAAGGTACGTTATTTATAACTACTAGTAAACAGTTAATTTTATTCCCTTGCAGTACTTAATCAGGATTAAAAGAAACTAATTTTTAATCTCCTTTACTTAATTAATGGATGTTTCTTCCTAGAAACTTAAATTAAATTTATTTATCCTCTGTATAACTTAAAAACGACTCTTAACGAGTATTTTTTCAGTGTAAGTGAAATGCATTATGTTATGCTACATTCTTCATCTAGGGACAACTTCCGTTACCCCTACTGTGTTACGACTTATCTCATTTTTCAACGAGAGCGACGGGCGATGTGTGCACGCTTCAGAGCTAAATTCAAAAAATTTATATATAATAGTTTTACTTTCAAGTCCTCCTTCATTAGAGGTTATGCCAAACCTCTTTCCGTTATTATAATTCTTAATTGTAACCCATCCTCACCTTTTTATGAGCTGCACCTTGATCTGACGTACAAAATTATTCTAATTTTTGTTGCTAACTTCTTTATTTTTAAAAGTTACCTGACGACGACGGTATACATACTGATGTCTAAAAAAGGTTAGGTATGTCGTGGACTATCGATTACGAGACAGGTTCCCCTGAAGAGTCTAAAGCACCGCCAAGCCCTTTGAGTTTTAAACTGCATGTTCATAGTACTCTGGTAAATTTACATTAATTTATAATCAAGAATAATGGGGTATCTAATCCCAGTTTCCCTCAAGACTGTCGCAGATTCAGTATTAAATAGCTTTGATCAAAATATTTTTTTATTTACGAATTTCACTTCCCAATAAAAAATCTCAAAACTTGCTAATTTACCTAACTGCCTTTTTACCTTTTATATATAACTTGATCTCTTGGTATAACCGCGGATGCTGGCACCAAGTTAACCAGATCTTTTAAACTAATCTAGGTCAAACTTACGTCTATTAACCTAATCTCCAGCACTGGTGTTAGTGGGACATTACAAAGCATTATATTTTTCATAATACCAAAAAAAAGAATAACACTAAAATTTTTTATGCTAGTATCCTTCCTTTTTACCTCACCCCGATCAAATAAAACCATGTGTATTTCTTAGTTTATTGTTATATTTATAAGTCAGAGCCAAGCTTAACTATATTATTCCACTTTCTTCAGCTCGCTTTCTAAAAAACCTAAGGTTTTTTGATAATACATACTATTAGTCTCACAACTGAGAGTAAATCTAGAAGTTTCTAGGGTGTTATATCAGCACATTAGATTTTCATTCTAAAGGAATAATATTAATTTATTAGAAATATAGCTTCTTGAGTATGATAAGTACAGTTGCCTTCCAAGCAGAAAGATTAATATATTTTAAAAGAAGCACCGAAATTACAAAGCGGTGTTTGGGCACGAAGAATTTTGATTTCTTAGGAGAGGGTCAAACCCTCCTGGTAAATAAATTAAAATATATAGCCTATCTTAGTACTATTAAAAATATCGAATTGCAAACTCGAAGAAGGAGAAACGCTCTAGTAGGCTTTGTTTGATGGCCGAGACAATTAGGCAATAGACTGTAGATCTATTTACGGAATTAAATTTCCTCAACAAACTTAATTACTTTGTTTAAGTTAAAGATTTTAAGTTAAATAAACTGTAAGCCTTCAAAGCTTAAAATAAAAATGATTTTTTAAATCTTGAAGTTTATCTCATATGGTTTGTAAAATAAGCTAAAGATTAAGCTGTTGGGTTCATACCCCAAAAATGAACAAATGTTCTTTTACAACTGATTAACTTAAAAATAAAATTTGTTATAATTAATAAATTAATGGGGATGCTCATCAGAATAAAGTGTGATTAGGAGACAAAAAATGTAAGCTTGAATGACTCTAATACCAAATTCAAAAATTGTGTATAAAATTTGAATTCTAATTAACAGAAATATGGAGAAGATGGAAGAAATAAAGAATCTTGCTGTAAGATAGTTGCCAATAAGAGTTAATACAATGTGCCCAGCTCTTATATTAGCTGTTAATCGAACTGAAAGCGTGATTGGACGGACTAGAATTCTAACTGTTTCAATAATTACTAAGAAGGGGTTTAAGGGGGCGGGAGCTCCTATTGGAAGCAAGCTAGCAATAACTGAGGTTGGGTTGAAAAAAATTCCTGAGACAATTAAAGAAAGCCACAAAGGCAATCCTAATGATAAAGAAATAGCTAAATGTCTTGTTGGTCTAAAAACATATGGAACTAGGCCACTTAAATTTATAAAAATTAAGAATAAAAATAAAGCTGTAATTAAATTTATAAAGCCTCCTAAATTTAAACCAAAAGAACGAAAAATTTGGGCTCTCGCGGTAACCTTAAAAATGTTGATAAAGCCCATCCATCGGGGGTAGGTTACTCAGTAATTTGAGCTAAAAATTAGAATTCTAGCCAATCTGAATACCCACATTAATATATATATAGACATAAAAACTTGATTATTATCATCAAAAGAAGAAAAAATATCCACAAGCATTCTTTTATCAGTTTCATTTATTTTCTAGAATTCTTGCTTTTTTTGAGGTTATACAAGCAAAAGAATTCTTTTTAGTTCATCAAATTAGTACAGAGACAACTAGTACAGCAGCTCAAAAGAGTAGGAATAATAAAATTCAATTTAGGGGTGACAATTGAGGCATGTAAAGAATGCTAAGATAAAAGTAGCAACTTAAGGCTGACAACCTTATATTATATTTTAACTAATTCTTTAGCTTATTCAGAGACATGAACTACTCATTCCATAAAATTTTCAAGGGGAATGGCTTCTAAGACAATAGGCATAAATGAATGATTGGCTCCACAGATTTCTGAACATTGACCGTAAAACACACCAGGATACTTCACATAAAATCTTAACTGATTTAGTCGCCCTGGGATGGCATCAGCTTTTACTCCTAAGGAAGGAATAGCTCAAGAGTGAATTACATCTGCTGATGTAACTAAAATTCGTACATCTGTTTGAGTTGGTAAGACTACACGATGATCAACATCTAGTAAACGAAAATCTCCAGGGTTTAATTCGTCAGTGGGAACTATGTATGAATCAAATTCAATATTTAAAAAGTCTGAATATTCATAACTTCAGTATCACTGATGCCCAATTGTTTTAACAGTTAATCCACAGTCTCCTACTTCATCTAACAAGTATAATAGGCGTAAAGAAGGTAAGGCTAAGAAAACTAAAATAACGGCGGGAATAATTGTTCAAATAGTTTCAATTTCTTGTCCTTCAACAAGAGACCGACAAGTATATTTATTTAAAATTAGTGATACAGCAGCATAAGTTACTAATCTTATAACTATTACTAAAATTAGTATTGCATGATCATGAAAAAAAATTAATTCTTCTATTAAAGGAGACGCAGCATCTTGGAATCCTCATTGTCCTCATAAACTCATATCTTAAAAATTTACTAGACTAGGCAACAAGAAGTAGCTTAGTTAGCAACTAAAGCACCTGTTTCACTTGCATTATGGAAGTCTCTTGGAAGAATGTTATCTCATTCTAAGGCAGTGCTTAAATGAGTACTTCAAACAACACTTCGTTGCGACACTAATGCTTCTCATACAATTACCATGAAATATAATACAGCTACGAAAGAAATCATAGATCCAATAGAAGAAATTACATTTCATTTTGTATAGCAATCAGGGTAATCTGAATATCGTCGAGGCATTCCTCTTAACCCTAAGAAGTGTTGAGGGAAAAAAGTAATGTTTACTCCAATAAACATAATATAAAAATGGGCTTTTGTTCATCGAGAATGAAGTGTTACCCCTCTCATCAATGGGAATCAGTAATTAAAAGCTGCAAATAGAGCAAAGACCGCTCCTATTGATAAAACATAATGGAAATGGGCTACAACATAATAAGTATCATGCATCATAATATCTAAAGAACAATTAGAAAGAACAATTCCAGTTAATCCTCCTACAGTAAATAAGAAAATGAATCCTAAAGCTCAAAGCATAGGAGTTTCATACTTAATTTTTGATCCATGAATTGTAGCAAGTCAACTGAAAACCTTAATTCCAGTTGGAACAGCAATAATTATAGTGGCTGCTGTAAAATAAGCTCGAGTATCTACATCCATACCTACTGTAAACATATGGTGAGCTCATACAATAAAACCTAGTAAACCAATTGCCATTATTGCATAAATCATTCCAAGTGTTCCAAAAGTTTCTTTCTTAGCTGAATAGTGTCTAACAATGTGAGAAATTATTCCAAAACCAGGAAGAATTAAAATATAAACTTCTGGATGCCCAAAGAATCAAAATAGATGTTGGTATAAAATAGGGTCACCACCCCCAGCTGGGTCAAAGAAAGCAGTATTGAAATTTCGATCTGTTAAAAGCATTGTAATAGCACCTGCTAGAACGGGTAAGGAAAGTAATAATAGGACTGCAGTAATTTTTACAGATCAAACGAATAAAGGAAGCCGTTCGAATTGTATTCCACGTCATCGCATATTAATAATAGTTGTAATAAAATTTACAGCCCCTAAAATAGAGGAAGCACCTGCTAAGTGTAAAGAAAAAATTGCCAAGTCAACAGATCCTCCGGCGTGAGCCAAATTACCTGCTAAAGGGGGATAAACTGTTCATCCTGTTCCGGCCCCTCTTTCTACAGCTGCGGAAGAAAGAAGTAGTAAGAGAGCAGGAGGTAAAAGTCAGAAACTTATATTGTTAAGACGAGGAAAAGCTATATCAGGAGCACCTAATATTAGAGGTACTAATCAATTTCCGAATCCCCCAATCATTATAGGTATCACCAAAAAGAAAATTATTACGAAAGCATGTGCAGTAACAATGACATTATAAAGCTGATCATCACCTAATAACGCTCCGGGCTGTCCTAATTCAGCTCGAATCAAGAGACTTAAGGCTGTACCGACTAAACCAGATCATATACCAAATAAAATATATAAAGTTCCAATATCTTTATGATTTGTTGAAAATAACCAACGCAT